AAAAAGGGGGGGTAATAAAAAAGAGTAGAGAAAGGTTATCCAAAGTTATATACAAAAAACTGCCCCCCTTTTTTGTATTTCCTTAATCCTTAATTCAATTTCGTTTGATTAGAATAAAATTCCTTAAAAACCCCCACCCTTTGAAAAATATCCTGAACAGTTCCTGTAGGTTGAGCCCCTTTTTCAAGGAAATAGAGAATGGCGGGAACATTTAAATAAGTTTGATTCTTTATCGGATCATAAAAACCTACTTTCTGAAGATCTTTTCCTTCTCTTCGAGATCGAACATCAATTGCAACGATTCGATAGACGACTCATTGAGATAGATGTAGATGAACAATACACCCCCCCTAGAAACGTATAGGAAGTTTTCTCCTCGTACGGCTCGAGAAAAAAAAAGAATTGGATTTGAAGTTTTATCTATGGTATGGAATTCGAATAAATTCCATAAATGACAAAAGGTTCTATAAAATCATCAAATCAATTAGACTGGGGTTTAAGTCTGTTTTTTCTTCTTCTTTTCTAAAAAAAAACATTCTTACTCATAACTCAAGTTAGATAACTCTCCAATAATTCAAAAGAGAATCTTTCGTTTATTGAGTGGTCTTTACCCCCTTTTTTATTTGTCTCGGTTAAAATCTATTTGGATTCTTAAGTCTGGCCCAGTTAGTGAGACGATTAAAACGGTGTTTCCTTGTTCTGGGATCCTTTATCTTTGTTTTAAATCATTGGGTTTAGGCATTACTTCGGTGCTTCTTAATCCTTTCAAAATGGCAGCAACATACCCCTTTTTTTTATTTCCTTCTATCAAAGAATCCTACGGACAATAGATTCCCGCGTGATACACTTTGGATCGAAAGGGTTTTATTAATTCCAAGAAATTTTCCTTTTGAATTGGAAACTTGCTCGAATGGGATCCCTTCCATTTCTATATCGAAGATATATTCACGAAGTTGCTCCAATTTATTGATTTGCATTAACCCTAGATTCTTGTCCTGAGAAATGAATTAATACTTTCTACTCGAGCTCCATCGTGGACTATTTAGGTTACCAACGGATGTCGAAGCCAAGAGCACCCTCATTTCGAAAATGGTGGATATAAGAAAGAATCCACAATGGATCGTGTCCTTCAAGTCGCACGTTGCTTTCTACCACATCGTTTCAAACGAAGTTTTACCATAACATCCCTCTAATTTGGAACCAGTATGGAATTGATTCAATTATGGAATCATGAATAGTCATTGGTTTGTAGACATCGTAATCTATATCCCTTTGTTCTATAATTAATTAATTGTTCTATAATTAATTGTTCTATAATGTTCTTTAGAACATAAAAGAGATTTTATATATATAGCTATAGATCGGTAAATAAAGAATATAGCTACAAATCGGTAAAGAAGTTTCTGAATAAGTTTTAGCAAGTCCTCTTAATTTAAAATGAAAAAAAATTTATATTTAATAATATATTTAATAATAGATTAAAAGTTAGTAATAGATTAAAAGTTAGGGTTAAATATTTCTTAAATATTTTCATTTTTAAATGAAAAATCGAGGGAGTCAAAAACCTTTTTCACAAAAATAGAATATATAGAATATAAATAGAATAGAAGGATACATATACTTTAAACATTTCCTCATTTTTTTTTATTTTGTTTAAGCTGTGTAGTTCAGCAAGATTTCGCTAATCGAATCTTGCCATACATAATATAATATCCATACATAATAGAAAAGAAAGTGAATAAAAGAGAATAAAAGATATAAAACATAAAACACCCCCTTTTAAGTGTTACATAAATTTACAATAATTTATTAGGGCCAAACACGAAATACTTATTCAAAGAAAATACATCGGATTCGGATAGATATATAATTACATATATAATTTTTTAATTTGATTTTTGTTAATGCAATTCAGGCAGACACAGAAATTTTAATATCTTCAGTTAATGTATTCGCCCTCGGGGTACTACAGGACTAATGGGACATAAGAGAAAAAAAATGGGAATTATGCTCGGGGATGCGGACTGGCTAGGTACAAATCCCAACAAGTCCAAATTAAGTTGCTCCTTTTTTTTTTTAGTCTAACCCCTTAGGAGAATTAATCCTATCGGCTTTGAATGAATTTCATTAGTACCAAAATAGTTAGATTTAATAAATCTATATAAAAATTCCTAAAAATATAGTTTCTAGGATACGAAATAATAGATAGGATATAGGATCCTTGAAAATCCAAATATTGATAAAATAGAAAATCAATATGGGACGGAATATTTTTCTAAATAACTAACTTCCCGAAACAAGATGGGATGGAACATAGGATGAAAAGACCCTTTTTTTTTAATTCCAACTCTGGGAACCCATGTTCCCAATTTACCTGGATCAGAAATAGAGTCAATTACATTTGCGTGTCATTTGTACGCGATTCAATTCAGTTTGTGTAAAAAAGATATGATTCATGCATAAAAGATAAAAAAAAAGAAAGAAATTCCAGCTAACATTAGACGTTACCCCATTCAACAAAATCTTTATTCTATTCTAAGATAATGAATATGCTCTGGGACGAAAGGATTCGAACCTTTGAATGACGGGACCAAAACCCGTTGCCTTACCACTTGGCCACACCCCATTTAGGTTTCTATTCGAAACTACTTTCGATACTACTAAACGATACTAAGAAAGTAACCATACTACTAAAGTATAATTAGTAAAAAAAAAATAGTACTATTTAATAGTAAATTAAATTACAGTATTCGTTATTTGTCAACTCCAATATAATTTATTCTATAGATATTTAGATTATTATTAGGATTTTATTATTAATATAATAATAATTAATATAGAATTCTATTTAGTTATTAATATAGATTAATAAATTAATAATATGGATTAATATAGAATTATATAGAATTAAATTGATTATTAGATATAATTCAATTAAGATATTGTATGAAAGTATGATTTCCTCTATTCTCTTTTGAGAATTGGAGGATTTTTGATTGGGTGAGTTCAAAAGAAAAGAAGGATTTTTTGTCTACCTAAATTTTCCCCTTTTTCCTTATATCATATCAATAATTCAATCAAAATGCAATTATCTCCAAGAATAAAATGTCTGTTATGCTTAATATCTTTAGTTTGATCTGTATCTGTCTTAATTCTGCCTTTTATTCAAGTAGTTTTTTCTTCGGAAAATTGCCCGAGGCCTACGCTTTTTTGAACCCAATCGTAGATGTTATGCCAGTCATACCCGTGTTCTTTTTTCTCTTAGCTTTTGTTTGGCAAGCTGCTGTAAGTTTTCGATAAGATCCTTAATCTAAAAGATATAAAAAAGAAATTATTTAAATTGAAAAATTTCTTACAAATTTCCTAGATTTCCTCGAAAGTTCGTGATTTTTTCTAGAAAGAAACTCGGCTCTTGATATCCAAATAGGATATGTGGTAGAAAAATGGAGGATCTATTCTCTTTTTTTTTTTAATTATCTTGGAGATTGTGTAATGCTTACTCTCAAACTCTTCGTTTACACAGTAGTGATATTTTTTGTTTCTCTCTTCATCTTTGGATTCCTATCTAATGATCCTGGACGTAATCCTGGGCGCGAAGAATAAGGGTTTTTCTTTTCTATTTTCTTCGGATTTTTTGTTTATATAAAAACAAACGATTTGCCAAATTTGAAAAAAAAAATAAATAAAGTCATCAAGGGAACCGGAAAGAGAGGGATTCGAACCCTCGGTACGAATAACTCGTACAACGGATTAGCAATCCGCCGCTTTAGTCCACTCAGCCATCTCTCCTAATTGAAAATTGGGTTAGATTACACATAAAAAAAAATAAGGAGTATTTCTTTCTCTATTATATAGATTATATAGATATGTACTATTTTTATCAGTAATTTTTTTTCGATAAATATAAATATAAATAAAGAATAAATGAAATAAATAAAGAATAAATAAAGAAAAGGGCTCGAAAGTGCCAACAATATAAAGAAAACAAAAAGCGACCCCTTCGTATTTTGTTCGAAAGACCCTTCTTATTGATACGGCCTGGTCTGGTCAGTACCCAGCCGGGCCTCTTTTTGTTTTGTTCCAACTAATTATAGAAAAATAATGATAATTTTTAATTTATCTGATTTGAAAACAAAAATGCTTAGTATTTTTATTATATATTATTTTATATTTATATATATAAATAAATAAAGTAGTATAGAAATAGTATTATATAAACTTTATTATATATATATTATAAAGTTATAATATATATAAATATATAAAAAAAGGGAATAGGCAATATTCAAGCACGAACAAAAAAAGAAGAACGACTATTTCCATCCGCGAAAACGAAAAAAAAAGAGGGTAAATACGCTAAATTTTTTGATTCTTTGATGATCCCATCTTATGATACCCATTTTCCGGTTCGACAAAAGGTCCAGTTGTATACAATAATTGAATTGTAGCGGGTATAGTTTAGTGGTAAAAGTGTGATTCGTTTTTTTAACCCTTTGATAGTTAAAGGGTCTTTGTTTTCGGTTTGATTCGTATTCCGACCAAAAACTTTATTTGAAAAAAGAAAAGGATTTAATCCTTTACCTCTCAATCACGGATTCGAGAAAAAATATACATTCTCGTGATTTGTATCCAAGGATCACTTAGAAAGTGACAAATTGGATTATGAAATTACGAAACATAATTTTGGAATTGGATTAATACTTCCAATTGAATCAGTATGAGTAAAGGATCCATGGATAAAGATAGCAAGTAGGTTTCTAATCGTAACTAAATCTTCAATTTTTGCTTTACAAATAAAAAATTGAATCAAAATAGCTATTAAATGATGACTCTGGTTTACTAGAGGCATCGACCCGTTTTTTTAGCTCGGTGGAAACAAAATCCCTTTCCTCAGGACCGTCTCAAATAAAAATAAAGAACGAAGTAACTAGAAAGATTGTTAGAATTACTCTCTTCTAGAGGGATCATCTAGAAAGAAATAAGTAGTCAGACAAAAGTTG